GTGTTACGTTTAGTATTCTATTTATGTGTTTTGTTATTAGTTTTTGATTTTTTTGCACCATTGTTCCTTGTTTGAGGTGCTAGAGAGAAGTTTTATTCTTGCTTGGTCGTTCAATTTTTGTTTGTTTTATATGTAAGTTTGTGCGTGACTTTCCTTTACTTCTAGATGGATTAAAGGTTTATTAGGGTTTTATTCTCATTAGTTATTATTGGTTGGTCAAATATTTTTGTATCTAGTAATTCATTTTAGTTTCGGTTAAATTTTGTGCCAGCAACCGCGGTTATACCTTGGGGGCATTTGAATGTGTTCGGCATTTGTAGTTTTATGTTTTATTTTAATTGATTTTATTTTTGTGGTTTGTTAGGTGAAATTTTTATTGTTGTTTATTGTCTTTTGTTTTTTTGGAGGCTATGAAATTCTTTTTGTAGACTAGGATTAGATACCCTATTATTTTTGAACGTTAATTTTGTTTGTCTGAGTAGTATTAGTTATGTTCTTGAAACTTAAAGAATTTGGCGGTATCTTATTCCATCCAGAGGAATCTGTCTCGTTATCGATAGTCCACGTTGGACCTTACTTAGTTGCTTTGGTTTGTATACCGCCGTTTATTGATTATCTTTTTTAGAGTTGTTTATAATTTTCTGGTTTCTTTATTTTGATTTATTTCAGGTCAAGGTGCAGCTTGTTTCTAAGTGAATGATGGATTACATTGATATTTGTTTTAATTGGATTGTCAATTTTAATATTGGCATGAAATTGGATTTGGTTGTAATGTTTTGTAGATTATTTTCATGATAATTGGTTCTGGGATATGTACACATCGCCCGTCGCTCTCGTTTATTTTAATGAGATAAGTCGTAACAAAGTGGTTGTACCGGAAGGTGCAGCTGGGATTGATTTCAGATCATTTCTGTTAGTTGAGTTTTCATTTACGCTGAATTATTGTGCCGTGCGAGTCGGCATGGTCTGATTTTGTTGGCTATCTTGCTTTTATTTTATGTTTAGTTTCGTTTTTATTGAAGAATCATTTTTGTTGTTGTATTCTTGTGATTTAATTTTTTGTGCTATAGTTTATTTGTACCGTGTGGGGAGGATTTATGTTTAGTGTTTTTAGAAGCTTATTTTATTTGTTGTACCTTGTGTATCAGGGTTCATTAAATTTTATTATTTATTTTTATTTCCCGATTTTGAAGGAGTTAATGATTTATGTTAGTTACTGTTTTACCAGTATTAATAATAAGTTGTTGGTAGTGAAATGTTAATCGTCTTTGGTGGTCTCTGGTTTTTCAGGAAATGGATTTAATTCATGCTCCTTATTTAATTTTTACTTTTTTGTATCTTTTTTAATTTGGTGTTAAGATTAAGGGGGATTAGCTCCTTATTTAATTTTTATAATTTTTTCTTTTATTTGGTTTTGTGGATTTTATGGTGATTTTCGATTTGAATATGTTAAAATTTTATTTATATATTTTTTTATTTATTTTTATTTAATTTGTTTACTGGAATGTTTTCTTTACTTTTTGTTGGGTGGTAATTATTGTGTAATTAGTAAATCTTTCTTTTATGTTGTTTATTTTTGTGTTAGATTCTTTTGAGGAATTCGGCAAATATTTATGTCCGCCTGTTTAACAAAAACATCTTTTCTCGTTAGTTTTTGAAGTATGACCTGCCCACTGACATGTATGTTGAAGGGCCGCGGTATTTTGACCGTGCAAAGGTAGCATAATCATTAGTTCTTTAATTGTGATCTGGTATGAATGGTTTGACGAGACATAAGCTGTCTTAGATTTTTGAATAATTTGGTTGAATTTGGTTTTTGAGTTAAAATTCTTAGATGTTTTTATGGGACGAGAAGACCCTATAGAGTTTAACATTTGATATTATTTACTAATTTTGTTTGTTTGTTTTGAATGAGTAAGTTAATTGTTTTGTTGGGGTGATGGGAGGAATTTATATAACTCCTCTTTGTTTATTTATATTTATTTATATTTGTTTTGATCCATTTATTTTGATTATAAGATTAAATTACCTTAGGGATAACAGCGTTATCTTCCCTGAGAGTTCTTATTGGCGGGAAGGATTGCGACCTCGATGTTGGATTAAGGTGAATTTTTGGTGCAGGAGCTGAAAGTGATTGGGTCTGTTCGACCTTTAAAATCTTACATGATCTGAGTTCAGACCGGCGTGAGCCAGGTTGGTTTCTATCTATAATTGTGTTTTATATCTTAGTACGAGAGGACCGGATATTTGGAATAATTTTACTTACTGTGATTATTAATAATTGTGTTACTATTTTGGCAGATAAGTGCACTAGATTTAGAATCTATTAATGTAAATTTTATTTACAGGTAGTAAATGTTGGAGTTTTTATTTCTTGGTGTAGTTTTTTTGTTGCTAATGGTGTTTGTTATGGTTGGTGTAGCTTTTCTCACGTTGTTGGAGCGTAAGGTTTTGGGATATATTCACATTCGTAAGGGTCCCAATAAGGTGGGGTTTGTTGGTCTTTTTCAGCCTTTTAGAGATGCTATTAAGTTATTTACTAGGGAACAGTATTTCCCTTTGGTTTCTAATTATTTAATTTATTATTTTTCTCCTGTTTTTGGGTTTTTTCTTGCTTTGTTAGTTTGGGTGTTGGTTCCTTATTTAAGTGGTTTTATTTCCTTTGAGCTGGGTTTGTTGTTTTTTTTGGCATGTACTAGATTAGGGGTCTATACTGTTATAATTGCTGGTTGGTCTTCTAATTCTGGTTATTCTTTGTTGGGAGGACTTCGGGCTTTGGCTCAGACTATTTCGTATGAAGTTAGATTGGCTTTTATTTTACTTTCTTTTGTTATTTTGGTTTGTAGATATGATTTGTCATATTTTTATGTTTTTCAGGTCTATTTGTGGTTAATTTTTCTTTCTCTTCCTTTGTCATTTGTTTGATTTATTTCTTGTTTGGCTGAAACTAATCGTACTCCTTTTGATTTCGCTGAAGGGGAGTCTGAGCTGGTTTCTGGCTTTAATGTTGAATACGGTGGTGGTGGATTTTCTTTAATTTTTTTGGCTGAGTATGCTAGTATTATTTTTATAAGACTTTTATTTTGTATTATTTTTTTGGGTAGTGATCTTTATTCTTTTTTATTTTATATTAGGGTTGTTTTTATTTCTTTTCTGTTTGTTTGGGTTCGGGGAACCTTACCTCGGTTTCGTTATGATAAGTTGATGTATTTGGCCTGGAAAAGTTTTTTACCTCTTTCGTTGAATTATCTTTTGTTTTTTGTTGGTGTTAGGTGCTTTATTTTTTCTTTATTATAGTGTACTAATTTAGGTATTGTTAAAGTTAATAGAAGATTTAAACTTCTTTCGTAATGTTTTCAAGACATTAGGCTTATTCTGTAGCTTGTTAACTTTAGTTTGTTATTTTGTCTCATAATTTTGTTGTTATTGGATTTATTATGTAATATAGGAAGTATAGTGTTGTTAGGATTTGTCCTGTTAAGATATATGGTTCTTCTACTGGTCGGGCTCCGATTCATGTTAGTAAAATTACTGTATTTGTTATAATTCAGAATATTACTTGATTGATTGGGTAGAATTGTGTTCCCCGGAATTTTGATTTGTTTGTTGGTATGATGAATAAAATTGCGATTGATATTGCTAGGGCAATTACACCTCCCAGTTTGTTAGGGATCGACCGTAGGATGGCATATGCAAATAGGAAGTACCATTCTGGTTGAATATGGACTGGTGTTACTAGTGGGTTGGCAGGGGTGAAGTTGTCTGGATCTCTTAGTATGTAAGGTTCCTTTAGGGTAAGAATTGTTAATATTATGATTATGATTGCGAACCCTAGGATGTCCCTTACTGTGAAATAGGGGTGAAATGGGATTTTGTCGGTGTTTTTGTTTAACCCTAGTGGATTATTTGATCCTGTTTGGTGCAGGAATAGTAAGTGGATTAATACTATACCTGCAATCACGAATGGTATTAGGAAGTGTAGAGCAAAGAATCGTGTTAATGTTGCATTATCTACTGCGAATCCTCCTCATACTCATTGTACTACTTCATTACCTACATATGGGATTGCCGATAATAGATTTGTGATTACTGTTGCTCCCCAGAATGATATTTGCCCTCAGGGTAATACATATCCTATGAATGCTGTTGCTATAGTTAGGAATAGAATTGCTACTCCCACGGATCATGTGTGTGTAAAGTTGTATGATCCATAATATATATTTCGACCAGTGTGTATGTAAATGCATACAAAGAATATAGATCCTCCATTGGCATGCAATGTTCGTAGTAGTCATCCATAGTTTACGTCTCGACAAATGTGTCTTACTCTATCAAAGGCAGCGTCTGTATTTGGGCAGTAGTGTATTGCTAAGAATAATCCTGTAGCGATTTGTGCTACTAAGCAAATTCCTAATAGGGATCCGAAGTTTCATCATCCTCTGATTGTTGAGGGTGTTGGTAGGTCTACTAGGGCATTATTTGCAATTTTGAATAGTGGGTGTTTGTGTCGTATGGGTTTATTCATTAGTTTATGTGTCGTAGAGGCCCCCTTGATACATTAATGATGTTGACTACTACGATTAGTGTCATTAGTATATATAATACTAATAGTGTTGTTATTGTTCCTATTATTTGGTTGTATATAACTGTTGTTGTTGTTAGAATTTCGTTTTCTATTATTGTGTTGTGTATTTTTATTTCTTTATTGTTGGTTACTGTGGGTATTACATATATGATAATGGGTAAGAGTATTAATGAGGTTAGTAATATCTTATTTGATGGTGAGAATATTTCGTTTGATGCCAGTCTTGTTATATATATAAATAGGACTAGCATACCTCCAATTATGATTATAAATAGGATATATGAGAATCAAAATCTTCTATATATTGTCCCGCTGATAATACATACTATTGTTGTTTGTATTAATAGTATTATTCCTATGGCTAGTGGGTGTTTTATTTGTGTGAATATAATTCTAGTTATTATTCTTGTTGATATGAGTATTTTTGTTATATCAGGGGGTATTTTATATAAAATATTAGTTTTGGGGACTAGTGAAATGGTTTATACCTTTCCTCTGAAGTTTTAAAAGGGTTTCCTTATTTTTGGTTTACAAGACCAATATTTTTGTTAAATTATTAAAACTTTAAATGCCAATATGATTGTATTTTTTTGTTGTTTATTTTTGTGGTGTTTGGGCCTTTTCTTCAAGTCGTAAACACTTATTGATTACTTTGTTGAGATTAGAATTTATTGTCTTGGTTCTTTATTTCTCTGTTTATTTTTATTTGTGTGAATTTAATTATAGCTTGTTTTTTGTTGTTTATTTTTTGGTTTTTTCTGTTTGTGAGGGTTCTTTAGGTTTATCTATTTTGGTTTCTATAATTCGTAGTCATGGGAATGATTATTTTCAATCATATAGTGTTCTTCAATGTTAAGTTTTCTTTGTTTTTTTCTTTTTATGATCCCTTTATGTTTTTATTCCAGTCTTTGGTGGTTGGTTTGTTGTTTGTTGTTTGCGGTTTCTTTTGTTTTTATATTTTTCCTTCCTTATTTTTTTTGTTGGGGCAATCTGGGCTATTTTTTTGGTTGTGATTTGATTTCTTATGGTTTAATTCTTCTTAGTTTGTGAATTTGTGTTCTTATGATTTTGGCTAGAGAGTCTGTGTTTCGCTCTAATTATTTTTCGGGTTTCTTTGTTTTTGTTGTGATTTTTCTTTTGATCATACTTTATTGTACTTTTAGTAGTGTTGGATTACTTTCTTTTTATGTATTTTTTGAAAGAAGATTGATTCCTACTTTATTTTTGATTCTGGGTTGGGGATATCAACCCGAGCGTGTTCAGGCTGGTATTTATTTGTTGTTTTATACTTTGTTAGCCTCTCTTCCTTTATTGGTTGGTATCCTTTATATTTATAGTTCTTTAGGTTCTTTATGTTTTTATTTGTTGTGTGGTAATGGTTCTTTGGTTAGTGGTTTGTTTTACGTTTGTATAATTTTTGCCTTTTTGGTTAGGATGCCTATATTTATAGTTCATTTGTGGCTTCCTAGGGCTCATGTTGAGGCGCCTGTCTCTGGCTCTATAATTTTGGCAGGTATTTTATTGAAGTTAGGGGGTTATGGCCTTCTTCGTGTGTTTCCTGTGTTGTTTAAGTTTGGCTTTGTGTTTGGTATTGTTTGAGTTGCATTAAGATTGGTTGGTGGCTTGTTTGTTAGTTTATTTTGTATACGGCAAACTGATTTGAAGTCGTTGATTGCTTACTCTTCTGTGGCTCATATGAGCATGGTTATTGGTGGTATTATAACATTGAGTTATTGGGGTGTTTGTAGATCTTTTGCTCTGATGGTGGCTCATGGTTTGTGTTCTTCTGGACTTTTTTGTCTTTCTAATATTTCTTATGAGCGGTTTGGCAGACGAAGTCTTTTAATCAGTAAGGGTTTAATTAATTTGATGCCTAGAATGACTATGTGATGATTTTTGTTGAGAGCTTGTAATATGGCTGCTCCCCCATCTTTAAATCTTCTTGGTGAAATTGGTTTGTTGAGAAGTTTAGTTTCTTGATCTTGATGCCTGATATTTGTTTTGATTTTCTTGTCTTTTTTTAGTGCTGCTTATACCCTTTATTTATATTCTTATAGTCAGCATGGTTCCGTTTATTCAGGTTTATACTCATGTTCTTTGGGTTATGTACGTGAATTTTTATTGTTGTTTCTTCATTGATTTCCGTTAAATTTGATTATTTTGAGGGTGGATGTTTCTGTTTTTTGGATTTAAGATTAAGGGTTATTATTCAGTGATTTTATCTAAATAGTTTAAGTGTAAAATGTTGGTTTGTGGTGCCGATGATATAGTTTTTATTTTAGATTAATGTTTATATCTATTTGTTTTATTAGATTCGTGTTTTTGTTTTTGTTGGGTTGGTTTTGTTGCTTTATGGGATTTTATTTTATTATAAGTGACTTGGTTTATTTTATTGATTGGAATATTATTACTTTGAATGGTAGATCTGTTATTATGACTTTTTTATTTGATTGAATTTCTTTATTGTTTATGGGGTTTGTTTTAATTATTTCTGGGTTAGTCATTCTTTATAGTGATGATTACATGCACGGAGATTTAAATATTGTTCGTTTTATTATGTTGGTTTTGATGTTTGTTGTTTCTATGATGTTTTTGATTATTAGTCCTAATGTAATTAGTATTTTGTTGGGGTGAGATGGTTTAGGTTTGGTTTCTTACTTGTTGGTAATTTATTATCAAAATGTAAAGTCTTATGGTGCAGGTATATTAACAGTTTTGTCTAATCGTATTGGTGATGTTGCTTTGTTGATGGTTATTGCTTGGATAATTAATTTTGGTAGTTGGAGATTTATTTATTATTTGGATTTTTTGGCAGGTTCTATGGAGATAGAATTGATCTCTTTACTTGTTGTTTTGGCTGCTATAACCAAGAGTGCTCAAATTCCCTTTTCTTCTTGGTTGCCTGCTGCAATAGCGGCTCCCACTCCTGTTTCTGCTTTGGTTCATTCTTCTACTTTGGTTACTGCGGGTGTTTATTTGTTGATTCGGTTTAGCCCTTCTTTTGGGTATTGGTTGAATATGGGTTTATTGTTGATCTCTGGATTGACTATATTTATAGCGGGTCTTGGGGCTAATTTTGAATATGATTTAAAGAGGATTATTGCTTTGTCTACTCTGAGACAATTAGGTCTTATAATTATGACTATTTCTATCGGTCTTTCTGGGTTGGCCTTTTTCCACTTATTAACTCATGCTTTATTTAAGGCTTTGTTGTTCATGTGTGCTGGGGGTGTTATTCATTCTATAGGTGATTCTCAGGATATCCGATTTATGGGTGGTATGTCTATTTATATACCTTTTACCTCTTCTTGTTTGATAGTCTCTAATTTTGCTCTTTGTGGTATACCCTTCTTAGCTGGGTTCTATTCCAAGGATTTTATTTTAGAAATGTTTTCTATGGGTTACATTAATGTTTTCGGATTTTTGTTATTATTTTTGTCTACTGGTTTGACTGTTTGTTATTCTTTTCGTTTGTTTTATTTTGCTATGTGTGGTGATTTTAATTTTTCCCCCTCTCATTCAGTAATTGAAACAAATTATAACATAATGTTTGGTATGATTGGGTTATTAGTTTTGTCTATCTTTGGTGGAGGGGCTCTTATGTGATTGATTTGCCCTACTCCTTCAATAATTTGTTTACCTTATTATTTAAAGTTTCTTACTTTGTTTGTGTTGTTTGTGGGAGGCTGAATTGGCTATGGGATATCTAGTTTTTTCTTTGGTGATAATCTGTTTTCTATGAATTTGTATGCTACTTCTTCATTTTCTGGTTCAATGTGGTTTATGCCATTTTTTTCTACTTATGGTGTTTCTTTTACTCCTTTGGGTGTTGGTTATATGACTACTAGGGTCTTTGATTCAGGTTGGATAGAATATTTTGGTGGTCAAGGGATGTATTGGGTTCTTTTTAATCTTGGTAAGGTTAATCAGTGATTTCAATATAATAGTTTAAAGGTGTTTTTGGGGTTTTTTTCTATGTGAATTATTATTTTATTATTTATTCTTATTTATTACTTGAATAGCTTATTTAGAGCGCGACGCTGAAGATGTCGATGAGGTGTATTTATTGCCTTTAAGTATTTATGAAAGTTTTCTTTGTCTTTACAGTGAAAATGTAATGTTTTTCTAAACTACATAAATAGAAGTGTAAACGGATTTTAACCGCTATAGTGATAAGTTAGCAGCTTTCACTTTTACTTTCACTTCCTTAGCTGGAATATTTATTCAATTTTATTATTAACAATAATATACCTCTTTTTGGTTTCAGCTAACCAAAGTGAGGATAAAATTTTTATCTAAGATCAGGTCGAAACTGATTGCAAAATATTTGCTTCTCACTTATTGGTGAGACTAACTATTGTGGTAGTACTTTTTGAATGCAACTCAAATGTTATTATTAACTATAGCCCCTTAGTTTCTTCATTCTAGAGATCCTTGATTTCATTCATGGTATAGTCCAATAATTAGGATTAGGAGGAAAATAGTTCTGATTAGTATTCATGATTTTATATTTGATGTTATTATGGTGATTGGCATTGGTAGTAGTAGTGCAATTTCTACATCGAAGATTATAAAAATCACTGCGATTAAAAAGAACCGCGATGAGAATGGCAGCCGTGCAGAGTTTTTTGGATCAAACCCGCATTCGAATGGTGATCTTTTTTCTCGGTCTTCGTTTATTTTCCTTGAGATTAGGGTTGTTAAAATTATAATGGCTAGTGATAGAAGCATAGATAGGATTGCTGTTATAGTAATTATTAATATTACTTATCTTGTTTTCACAAATTTCTTGATTGGAAGTCAAGTATACTATCTTGTATTAGATAAGTTTTATTTTATCTTCCTCATCAGTAGATTGAAATGTATAAGAATAATCAGACTACATCTACGAAGTGTCAGTATCAAGCTGCTGCTTCAAATCCAAAGTGGTGGTTTGACGAGAAGTGTAGAGTTGTTTGTCGTAGTAGACAAGTAATTAAGAATGTTGTTCCAATAATTACGTGGAGTCCATGGAATCCTGTTGCCACGAAGAAGGTTGTCCCGTATACTGAATCTGCAATTGTGAATGGTGCTTCTAAGTATTCATATGCTTGTAGTGCTGTGAAGTATAAACCTAACACTACTGTGAAGAAAAGACCTTGAGTTGCTTGTGTGGCATTATTTTCTAATAGGCTATGATGTGCTCATGTTACTGTAACTCCTGAGGCTAAAAGGATTGCTGTATTTAATAAAGGTACTTGTAATGGATTGAATGGGTGAATTCCAGCAGGGGGTCAAGTGGATCCTAGTTCGATTGTTGGTGATAGGCTTGAGTGAAAGAATGCCCAGAAGAATGATACGAAGAATAAAACTTCTGATACAATGAATAAGATTATTCCTCATCGTAATCCTGTTGTTACTGTTTTTGTATGTAGTCCTTGATATGTTCCTTCTCGGGTTACATCTCGTCATCATTGAATTATTGTTAATACAGTGATGATTGCCCCAATGCCTAGTAGGGTGTCGTCGTATTGGTGGAATCATTTAATTAGTCCTATTAGCATAGTTATTGCTCCAATTGCTCCTGTGAGTGGCCAAGGTCTCTTATTTACTATATGGAATGAGTGGTTTTCGTGTATTGACATTAGTTGACTTCTCTAGAATATAATGTTCTTAGGATTGCGAATACATATGATTGGATAACTGCTACGGCCCCTTCTAAGATTAGTAGGAGGATTTGTGCAACAATCAGCACGGTTAATAAGGTGTGTCTTAATGATGGTCCATTATTCCCTAGTAAGGTTAATAATAGGTGTCCTGCAATTATGTTTGCAGTTAGACGTACTGCTAAGGTTCCTGGTCGGATTAGGTTTCTGATTGTTTCGATAATGACCATGAATGGTATTAGTATGGTTGGGGTTCCTTGTGGGACAAGATGTTCAAATATGTGATTCGTGTTTTTAATTCATCCAAATAATATAAATCTTAATCATATTGGTAGGGCTAATGTTAGGGTAAGAGTTAAATGTCTTGTTCTAGTGAAGATGTAGGGGAATAATCCTAGGAAATTATTTATTAGAATTATAAGAAATAATGAGGTTAGGATGAATGAATTTCCTTTGTTTTCATTTCCTTTTCTTAAAATGGTTTTTATTTCTTGGTGTAGTTTATTTATTAAGAGATTTACTATTATACTGTTTCGTGATGGGATTAGTCAGATACTTGTTGGGATTAATAGTAGCCCAATTGCTGTTCTTGTTCAGTTTAGTGGTAAATTTCTAATTTCTGTTGTTGGGTCGAAAATTGAGAATAGGTTTCTTATCACTTTCAGATATTTTTATGAATAGAAATAGATTTTTTTGTTGTTGTTTGCAGGGTAGGAGGTTGTGTGAAGTAATTTATGATGTTGAATATTAGGAAGGTTATTAAGAATGTAATGTATAGCAGGGTTCATTCTATTGGTATTATTTGAGGGATAGAAGGATATCTATTTGATTATTTCAGTTTGACATTCTGATGTTATATTATTAACTAATCCTTCTTCATCAGAGGTATTTGCTAGAATACCATTAACTGGTTTAAGAGACCATTACTTGCTTTCAGTCATCTGATGATTCTCTTATCTTTGATACTCAATTAATAAACTGGTTAGTTGATACTCTTTCAATTGCGATTGGTATGAATCTGTGATTTGCCCCACAAATTTCTGAGCATTGTCCGTATAAGATACCAGGTCGGTTAATTGAAAATCTTACTTGGTTTAGGCGCCCTGGTGTAGCATCTGTCTTTACTCCAAGGGCGGGTACTGTTCATGAATGTAGAACATCTGCTGCTGTTACAATTATTCGAATGGGTGAATTTATTGGTAGTACTACTCGGTTATCTGTATCTAGTAGCCGGAATATGTTTGTTTGTAAGTCTTCTTGTTGTACTATGTAGGAGTCAAATTCAAGTTTTGTGAAATCTGAATATTCATAACTTCAATATCATTGATGTCCAACGGTTTTTAGTGTTAATACTGGGTTATGGATTTCGTCTATTAGGTATAGTAGGCGTAGTGATGGTATAGCAATGAATACTAGAATGATTGCTGGTGCAATTGTTCAAACGGTTTCAATTATTTGACCTTCTAGCAGGAATCGGCTTGTTTGTTTGTTTTGAATGATTCTGATTATTGTGTAGAACACTGTTGTAATGATTATTAATATAATTATTAAGGCGTGGTCGTGGAAGTAAATTAATTGTTCTATGATAGGGGAGGCTCTGTCTTGTAAGGTTAAGTTTAATCATGTTGTCATTGGTTTCTAATGAAAGTTTAAAACTTTATTCGTGGAGCTTAAATCCACCGCACTTATCTGCCACGTTAGAGGATTAGTTGTTAGTTAGTGAGATTGTTGGTAGTTCTGAGTATCTATGTTCTGCTGGAGGGAAATTTTGTAATCATTCTACTGAATTTCTAGTGTGAGTAGGGAATAAAATTAGTCGGTTTGATGTAATTCTTTCTCACATGATAAATAAGAATATTATTACTCTCACAAATGAAATTGTTGATCCTATTGATGAAATAATGTTTCATGTGGTATAGGCATCTGGATAATCCGAGTATCGTCGTGGTATTCCCGCTAGTCCCAGGAAGTGTTGTGGGAAGAATGTTAGGTTGACACCTACAAATATAACGGCAAATTGTGCCCTTAATCATTTTGGATTTATAGTAAGTCCAGTGAATAGGGGGAATCATTGCACAAATCCTCCTATGATTGCGAATACTGCTCCTATTGATAGTACATAATGGAAATGGGCTACAACATAATAAGTGTCGTGGAGTACAATATCAATTGATGAATTTGCTAGTACTACTCCGGTAAGTCCTCCTATTGTGAATAGGAAAACGAATCCTAGTGCTCATAAGCATGCTGCTCTATATGTTATTCGTGTTCCGTATATAGTAGCGAGTCATCTGAAAATTTTAATTCCTGTAGGCACAGCAATGATTATTGTTGCTGATGTAAAGTATGCTCGTGTATCAACGTCTATACCTACTGTGAATATGTGGTGTGCCCATACAACAAACCCTAGTAGCCCAATTGCTAGTATAGCAAAGATTATTCCTAGGTTTCCGAATGCTTCCTTTTTACCTCTTTCGTGGCAAATGATGTGTGAGATTATACCAAATCCTGGTAGAATGAGAATATACACTTCTGGATGTCCGAAGAATCAGAATAGGTGTTGGTAAAGGATTGGATCTCCACCCCCAGCAGGATCGAAGAATGATGTATTTAAATTACGATCTGTTAGTAGTATTGTAATAGCTCCTGCTAAGACTGGCAGTGACAACAATAGTAATAGGGCGGTGATAGCGATTGATCACACAAATAGCGGGATTCGCTCGGGTTTCATACTTTTTGGTTTTATATTGATAGTTGTTGTAATAAAGTTTACTGCCCCTAGAATTGATGATACACCTGCTAGGTGTAATGAGAAGATGGCTAGATCTACTGATGCTCCGGCATGGGCAATTCCTCTAGCTAGGGGAGGATATACTGTTCATCCGGTTCCTACTCCTCTTTCTACAGTACTTCTAGCTAGAAGTAGGGTTAGTGATGGGGGGAGTAATCAGAATCTTATGTTGTTTATTCGTGGGAATGCCATGTCTGGTGCCCCTAGTATTAGTGGTACAAGTCAATTTCCGAATCCACCAATTATAATTGGCATAACTATGAAGAAAATTATAACGAAGGCGTGTGCTGTGACAATGACGTTGTAGATTTGGTCATCTCCAATTAGAGATCCAGGTTGTCCTAATTCTGTTCGAATTAGTATTCTTAGGGATGTTCCAACTATTCCTGATCAAGCTCCAAATACGAAATATAGTGTTCCAATGTCTTTGTGATTAGTTGAGAAGAATCATCGGGTGAAAATTAGTGGGATGGCTGAGATTAATAAGTAGGCGATAGGCTGTAAATCTATTTAGGGGCGGTTACGTCGCTCTTCCACTATTATTGGGTCTTGTATTCATTTTGTGATTATAGAATGCAATTCTGTAGGGGTAAGTTAAAGAGCTTATCAAGGCCTAAAGGACACCCTTTATTTATAGCTTTGAAGGTTATTAGTTTGATTTAACTTAAGGCCTTTAACAGCCTAATTAATGTTAGTGATGATTGTACATGCCACTATCCCTATTAATGAGATTGATGATAGGACCATCGTTCTTATGATTTTTACTGTTCTGTTTTTATGGGATTTTGTATTTCACTTTGGTTCAGTATTTAGAATTATAAATCTCGAGTAGGAAATTTTTAGATAGTAATATAAGGTGATTAATGATGTTACAACTACAATTACTGCCAGAGGGGCTATGTTGTTTATAATTATTGCTTGGATAACAATTCATTTTGGTATAAATCCAAGAAATGGGGGCAGACCACCTAGTGATAATAGTGATGTGAATATTATGAACTTGATTAATGTGGTTTCCTTATTTGTCAGTATTGTTTGATTAATGAATGATACTCCCGACAGTTTGATGGCTGATACTACTGTTAAGGCTAATGTTGAGTAGATTATGAAGTATATTAATCATAATCTTTCTCTGGTAGTTAGTGCAATTAACATTCAACCAGTGTGATTAATCGATGAGTATGTTAAAATCTTTCGTATGGAGGTTTGATTTAAACCTCCAATTGCTCCTACGATGGTAGACATTATAATAATTCTTAGTGTGAAATTACTTATTTCAATAAGGTAGGATATTAATATCAAGGGGGCGGCCTTTTGGATTGTTATTAGTAGTGCACAATTTTCTCATCTTAAACCTTCCATTACTCCTGGAAATCATCAGTGGAGTGGTGCTGCTCCGCTTTTGAGTAGGAGGGGGGTACAAATGATTATTGGCGTGTATGGATTTCTTTCTAGTGAAAATAAGTCCTCTGTTAATGTTTTTATTACCACTATAAATAGTAGAGTTGCCGAGGCAAGTACTTGTACAATGAAGTATTTTAGTGAGGCTTCTGTGTTGTATATGTTTTTAACATTAGATATCAGGGGGATAAATGATATTAAATTGATTTCTAGTCCTATTCATGCGCCTAATCATGAATTTGAGGACACTGACACTAATATACCTCTTACTAAGGTAATTAGTAACAGGATTTTAGTAGAGTTATTGGGCATTAGAGAAGAGAGTGTTTACTCTATTTATGGGGTATGAACCCATTAGCTTATATTAGCTTACTTTTCTATGTTGAGATTTATTTTATATCTTGGTGTATGGTGCACGATAGCTTTTGATGCTTGGGGGTGACAGTTTAATTCTGTTAGATGTAATGAAGGTAGTTTTAACTACATGTTTTATCCTATCACGATAGCCCTTTAATCAGGCTCATCATT